ATGCGATGACTATTTTCTACAAATCACAAGGATATTGGTACTTTGTATATCGTTTTTGGGATGTGATGCGGCCTTTTAGGGACTGGTTTAAGTTTATTAATTCGATTTGAGCTGGGAACGTCAGGGGCTTTTCTAGGTGACGATCATTTTTACAATGTAATTGTTACTGCCCATGCTTTCGTAATAATTTTCTTTATGGTTATGCCTTTAATAATTGGAGGTTTTGGAAACTGAATGCTTCCTTTGTTAATTGGTGCACCTGATATGAGATTTCCTCGAATAAATAATATAAGTTTTTGATTATTACCGCCTTCTTTTATTTTGCTGTTATGTTCAACAATGATAGAGGGGGGAGCTGGTACAGGTTGGACTGTTTATCCTCCTTTGTCTGGACCTATTGGTCATGGGGGAAGTTCTGTTGATCTGGTTATTTTTTCTTTACATTTAGCTGGAGCGTCTTCTTTGTTAGGGGCTGTGAATTTTATTACAACTATTTTTAATATACGTTCTCCTGCTATAACTATGGAACGAGTAAGTCTTTTTGTGTGATCAATTTTGGTTACTGTGTTTCTATTGTTATTATCATTGCCGGTATTGGCTGGAGCAATTACTATGCTTTTAACAGATCGGAATTTTAATACTAGTTTTTTCGATCCAGCTGGAGGTGGGGATCCTATTTTATATCAACATCTGTTCTGGTTCTTTGGGCATCCGGAGGTATATATTTTAATTCTTCCAGGGTTTGGTATTATTTCTCATATTTTGAGGAATTTTACTGTTAAGCCTGCTTTTGGAACATTAGGGATGATTTATGCAATAATTTCTATTGGAATTTTAGGTTTTATTGTGTGAGCTCATCATATATTTACTGTAGGAATAGATGTTGATACTCGTGCTTATTTTACCGCGGCTACTATAGTAATTGCTGTACCAACAGGAATTAAAGTGTTTAGGTGATTGATGACCTTATACGGAAGTCGGGGGCCTTTTACGGCTTCTATATATTGAGTGTTAGGATTTATTTTCCTATTTACTTTAGGAGGTTTAACGGGTATTGTATTATCAAATTCCTCTTTAGATATTGTGTTGCATGACACTTACTATGTGGTGGCTCATTTTCATTATGTGCTTTCAATAGGAGCGGTGTTTGCTATTTTTGGGGGATTTGTTTATTGATTTCCTATAATAACAGGGTTGACATTACATGAACGGTGAGCTAAGGCGCATTTCTTGGTGATGTTCTTCGCGGTGAATTTAACATTTTTTCCTCAACATTTCTTAGGGTTGGCCGGGATGCCTCGTCGTTATTCTGATTACCCTGATGCATATGTTAAGTGAAATCAAATTTCATCATTTGGATCATTATTTTCTGTTTTTGCTGTCATGATGTTTGTTTTCATGTTATGGGAAGCTTTTATTTCACAGCGTAGAGTTTTATTTACTCGAGCTCCTTCACTATCACGTGAATGGGAAGAGATTCTTCCTTTAGATTTCCACAGAAATACAGAGACATCTGTAAGTTGTTATTAAATCTAATAAGAACTGTTGTGGATATTTAATTAGAATTTGATCAATTTTTTAAAGAAATGAAGAATTTTATTGATTCGTCTCAGTTACAGTGAGAAGAACCAGCTAGTTGGCGTTTTTAATTCTAATTATTAAATTTAGTAATATATAAATGATTAATAAGAAGTACATTTATGGAATGTTTTGAAGATAAAAATAATGGTATTTCGTACCTTTTGTAGAATGGTTTTACTAGAAGTTTCATATTTTATGATTTCCCGAGAAAAGAAGAGCTAAATATAGACCTTTTTTAGAAGAAATAAGGTTATGTTGAAATATGGCATGGAAGATTTATATTTAGGGGTGAAACGCTCTCAATTCTTTAGATATCTGGATATTCTCGAAAAGCATTTAGTGCTGCTTTATATAGTTAATTACAGAGTGTTTAGATTTTGTAAGGATAGGATTGTCAATTTTATAATATATAAGATTTTTAGGATTAATTTTTATTAAGGTATTATATTAAAAGATTAATTTAGGTTGAAAATCTAGTTTAATAGAGAATCTGGTAAGTAAATTAATACTTTCGGTGTAAATGTAAAAATAAGTAGTAAGTAAGTATTTAGATATTAGGAGATTAAAAATAATAAATTAAATATATAGTTGTTAAATAATTTTAAGGAACTCGGCAAAATTTAACTTCGACTAGTTTAACAAAAACGTAGCTTAAAGAATATATTTTAGGTGTAATCTGCTCAGTGTATTTTTAGATAAATAGCCGCGGTACTTTGACCGTGCTAAGGTAGCGTAATAAGTTGGCTTTTAAATGAAGTCGGGTATGAATGAAAGAACGTAGTTAAGCTGTCTTAAGATTATTTTATTGAAGTTACTGTATAGATGAAAAAGTCTATAAAAAAATAAAAGACGAGAAGACCCTTAGAATTTAAGTGATGTTTGAAGATTTATTCAGGATACTTTTGTTGGGGCGACATGAAAACAGGAGTTAACTTTTTTAAAATTAACATGACGATTTTTATAAGGTTGGATAAATTACCTGAGGGATAACAGCATAATTTTATTAATAAGTTTGTGACCTCGATGTTGGACTAGGAAATTAATAGACTAGTCGTTTATTATATTGGTTCTGTTCGAACTATTATTCCTACATGATCTGAGTTCAGTTCAACGGTGATTCAGCTGCCGAAGTGACCGCAGCGCGTCCAGAGGTTCAATTGGAACCCTTTGTTTTCTGTTTTCATCATCTAGAATCCGTGAAGTTGTAGCAGTCATTCGCCTTTTCCACTATGAAACAATCGTACAACTTAAACAGCACATTTTGAATAGATCTATGTATGCATCATCATTACCTTTTTTGGGAATAGTCTTGCAAAAAGAAGAAATAAATGAAGGCAAGAAAGCAGACCTGCAGATTGTTAGCATGTTACTCATCATGTTTGCCGTTAGTTGCTACAAAACAAACCACTAGAATTCCATTTGTCACCTCGCTCTAGATCTACGACCTGTTTCTTTTACTACCACTACTGCTACTACTGCTGCTGCTGCTGCTGCTGATACTACTACTACTACTACTACCACTACTACTACAACTACTTCAACTACCGCTACTACTGCTGCTACTACTACTATCACTACTACATATTATGCTACCTTGGCACAGTCAAAATACTGCGGCCGCGGTATTTTGACTGTGCTAAGGTAGCGTAATAAGTTGGCTTTTAAATGAAGTCGGGTATGAATGAAAGAACGTAGTTAAGCTGTCTTAAGATTATTTTATTGAAGTTACTGTATAGATGAAAAAGTCTATAAAAAAATAAAAGACGAGAAGACCCTTAGAATTTAAGTGATGTTTGAAGATTTATTCAGGATACTTTTGTTGGGGCGACATGAAAACAGGAGTTAACTTTTTTAAAATTAACATGACGATTTTTATAAGGTTGGATAAATTACCTGAGGGATAACAGCATAATTTTATTAATAAGTTTGTGACCTCGATGTTGGACTAGGAAATTAATAGACTAGTCGTTTATTATATTGGTTCTGTTCGAACTATTATTCCTACATGATCTGAGTTCAGACCGGCGGGAGCCAGGTCAGATTCTATCTTTTAATTTTATGTCTCTAGTACGAAAGGACCGGGGTGTTATATTAAAAAATATATTAAAATAAACTTGACTTGGCAGATGAAATGCGTTTGATTTAGGATCAATCTATAATATTTTAATATTAGTCGTTACTGTACTTTAATTTAGAAGATTTGGTTTGCAACTAAAAAGTGAATAAGTAGTTCCAGTACCACGTTTTTATATTTAATATACGATCAAAAACAGTTCAACGGAATACTAACTTTGGGAGTTAGAGGATGATTTTATAAATCATTTTTGAATTGAATTTTTTTTACTTGTTGTCAGTATTTTTATTGTTTTGTTTTCCATTATTTAAGAATCCTTTGAGGATAATAGGAATTTTGGTATGTATAAGTTTGTCTTTTGTTGGATTTATCTCAATTTTAAGGAGAAGTTGGTTTTCTTATGTTTTATTCTTAGTATATGTTGGTGGTTTACTTGTTTTGTTCATGTATATTTGTTTAATTAACAGAAATTATTCTTTCAATTTGAGGGCTAGGTGGGTTCTCTTTTTTGGAATTATATCTTTATATTTAAGTATTGATTCAGAATCACATGATAATTTCCGATTTCTTGGTGGAGGGAATTTCAATGGAGGAGAAGAATTAGTTGAGTTGAGAAATTTATCTATTTTCCTGTTTCTAGGGGTTGTGCTTTTGGTAATATTGTTAGTAGTAGTTCGAGCTTCTGGAGCAGGGAGTATTGTAGTTAATAATGAAAAGTCTTAAAAGAATGAATTTTTCTTTAATATTGTTTAGATATTGTTCAATTATAGGAATTTTGACTTGGTTATTCTTCATGATTAGGAAAACATTGATTGTAGAGGTTGATTTATTTATATTTTGTAGAGTAAATTTTTCTTTTTCAATAGTTTTAGATAAAATTAGGATTAGATTTAGAATAGTAGTTACTTTAATTTCGGGGAGAGTTTTTTTGTTTTCTCATAAGTACATGGAAGAAGATCCTTTTAAGGACCGTTTTATTTGAATTCTTATGTTTTTTGTTATTTCAATGAATCTGTTGATTTTTTCCGGATCTCTCTTTTTCATTTTACTGGGTTGAGATGGTTTAGGAATTACTTCTTTTGCTTTGATTATTTATTACCAAAGTCAGGAGTCTTTGGGTGCTGGGTTTCAAACTCTAATAATTAATCGGTTAGGAGATGTGGTAATTGTATTAAGAATGTTTTTATTACTTTCAAGAGGTCAATTTACCATTTTCTCTATAAGAGAAAAAATGTATTATTTATCTGGAGTGGTTACTATGTTGTGTGTTGCTAGATTAACTAAAAGGGCTCAGTTTCCTTTTAGGTCATGATTACCCGCAGCCATGGCTGCGCCGACTCCGGTTAGTGCGTTGGTCCATTCATCAACTCTTGTTACCGCTGGAATTTTTTTAATAATTCGTTTAAGTTATAACTTCTCTATAAGGGATAGAATCACAAGTATATTACTTTTTTGTGGTTCAGTAACTTGCTTGTTAGGAGGTTGAGCTGCCATTTATGAAAATGACATTAAGAAAATTATTGCTTTATCTACTTTAAGTCAATTAGGGGTTATAGTATTTTCATTAGGATTAAACCTTCCTTCATTAGCTTTATTTCATCTTTATACCCATGCTTTATTTAAGGCTTTATTATTTTTGGCGGCAGGACACATTTTGTTAGTAACTTTTGGAAACCAAGATATTCGGCTTCTAGGAGGGGTAGGGTTATTAATACCCTTAGTATCAGTAATGTTTAATATTAGAAGTCTTTGTCTAATTGGATTTCCTTTTATAAGTGCTTTTTATTCTAAACACTTAATTTTAGAGAAGATGTTAATGGCAAATGTAAATTTAATGAGGGCATTTCTAATAATAGTAGCAACAATGATAACAGCGATTTATGTGTCTCGGACATTAAAAGTTGTATCATCTAGAAAAATTATTAGGTCTGTTTTTTCTAGGGTTTCCAGTATTTTTACAACTCTGCCTGTAATGATTTTAGGGTTAGGGGGAATCATAGGAGGAAAACTTTTACTTTCTTTAGAAGTAAACAATTTTGAATATGTTTTCATTTCTTCTTCTGAAAGAAATTTAATTAATTTTATTACATTTTTAGGAGTGGTTTTAGGTTTCTTAGGATTTAGAATAAAAAAGAGAAGTTGAGGGTTATCAACATTGTTTTTTTTGACTCCTTTAGTATATGGAAGTATAAAGCTTTTAGCTCCTGTAAAAAAAGGTGTAGGAACATTGGATTATGGTTGATTAGAACCATATTTTTTTATTAAAAATAAATTTTATTTTAGGGGCTCCTTCTTGTCAAATATAAGAACTTGGCCTAATTCTCGGTTTTTTTTGTCCTGTTTTGGGCTTATATATTTCTTTTTAATTGTTACAATATATAATTATTAGAATTAGAACTTGTTTATGTGTTTTGTTAGGAGTTGCTTTTTTTACTTTATTAGAACGTAAGGTTTTAGGGTATGTTCAATTCCGTAAAGGTCCAAATAAAGTAGGACTTTGAGGAATTATTCAACCATTGGCTGATGCGGTAAAGCTCTTTGTAAAGGAAAAGGTTATGCCTTATGGGAGGAATCAATTTCTGTTTTTGTTTGCTCCTTTTTTAAGGTTAGTTTTGGCTTTATGTCTATGGCATTTGTATCCTAGAAGTTTCAATTTTAAATTTGTTTGTTGGGGGCTGTTGTTATTTTTTTGTGTTACAGCTTTAAATGTTTATGGAATTATACTTGCTGGATGGGCTTCTAATTCGAAGTATGCTTTTTTGGGTGCTTTACGAGCAGCAGCTCAAACTATTTCTTATGAAGTAAGAATACTCCTTTTAATTTTGTTTTCGGCTTTTGTATTAAAAAGATATTCTTGAGAGGAAGCTTTAAAAATTAGTTTTCCTGTAATATTAATTTTACTACCAATAGTTCTAGTATGATTTAGAAGAACGGTTGCTGAAACTAATCGGGCTCCGTTCGATTTTGCTGAAGGGGAATCTGAACTTGTTTCTGGATTTAATATTGAGTTTGGAGGTGGTTTGTTTGCTATATTATTTTTAGCAGAGTATGCTAATATTTTGTTTATGTCAATGGCTACTAGAGTTTGGTTTATAGGAAGAGGGTTTTTACAATCTATTTTATTTCCTTTTGAAGTATTGTTAGTTTCGTGTATATTTCTTTTGGCGCGGGGGGCGTTTCCTCGGTTCCGTTATGATTTATTAATAGGATTGTGTTGAAAATCTTTTTTACCTTTCTCGTTATGTGCACTTTGTTTAACGTCTTTAGCTTATAGGTTTTAATTTTGGTGGCCGAAAATAATAAGCGATAAATTGTAAATTTATTTATGACGTAACGTCCCATTCGAGAAGCTATAGGTTAAGTAGAAAACTGTTGGCCTTCAAGGCCGGAGATGAGATATTCTAGCTTTGATGATTTTAGTGGAGGTTGGGTTTTTATGTTTTCTTTTTTCTTTTGTAGCATTTGCGAAGCTAAATATACATGTGTTAAGATTATTAATTAGTTTAGAGGCTTTAATGTTAAGAATTATTGTTTTTTTATATTCTTTAGTTATGAATTTAGAAGTATCTAGGCATTTCTTTTTAATTTTACTGGTTTTTGCAGCTTCAGAAGCTGCAATAGGTTTATCACTCTTGGTGAGAATATTACGACTTCGAGGTAACGATTATGTTACTTCTTTAAATTCTTTAAGATTCTATGCAGAAAATACGACAAACTAATCCTGCTGAGTTGGCTTTAGGGCTTCCTAGACCTTCCAGTTTGGCAATTTGATGGAACGGTGGTTCTATTTTAGGACTATTATTGGTATTACAAATTTTAACTGGTTTATTTCTGTCAATGCACTATACAGCAGACATAATTAATTCTTTTTCTTCTGTAATTCATATTATTCGAGATGCTCCAATAGGATGATTATTTCGTAATTTCCATGCTAATGGGGCATCCTTGTTTTTTGTGTTTCTTTATCTTCACATTGGTCGAGGACTATACTATCAAAGTTATATTAACCACCCACATACTTGAATAGTTGGTGTAAGTATTTTTTTGGTTAGAATAGGAACAGCTTTTTTAGGGTATGTTCTTCCTTGAGGGCAAATATCTTTTTGGGGAGCAACAGTAATTACAAATTTAGTCTCAGCTGTCCCATATTGGGGTCCAAGAATGGTAGAATGAATTTGGGGAGGATTTTCGGTTAGACAACCAACTTTAAATCGATTTTACTCTCTTCACTTTATTATGCCGTTTTTGATTGCAGGTTTAAGACTTCTTCATTTAGTTTTTCTTCATGAAAAGGGTTCAAGAAATCCTTTAGGAAACTTAAATCATTTAGCTAAAATTCCTTTTCATCCTTATTTTACATGGAAAGATTCAGTTGGGTTTGTACTAGTTTTCATTGTTCTTAGGTTATTATGTTTCTTTTATCCAACGTTGTTAGGGGACCCGGAAAACTATAATCACGCTAGATCAATAGTTACTCCTGTGCATATTCAACCTGAATGATATTTTTTATTTGCTTATGCAATTCTTCGCTCAATTCCAAGAAAATTAGGAGGGGTAGTTGCATTGCTAATATCAATTGTTATTCTGTATTTTTTACCTTTGGCTGGAACAAAGAAAACTATAGCTTCTTCTTTTATTCCTTTTTATCAAGTGACTTTTTGAGGGTTAGTAGTAACATTTGTAGTTTTAACTTGATTGGGAGCTTGTCCTATTGAGGAGCCTTATGCAACTTTAGCGGTTCCAATTTCCATTATATATTTTATGTTTTATGTGGTTCTAATTGGATTTCCTAGAGTGTGAAGATATCTTTTAACAAGTGAATATAAAGAGTTAAGGGAAATAAGAACTTAAATATTAGATTTCGAATCTAGAATTGTGTACCCTTTAATAATTTAAGTTTTATAAATAAGTAGTAGTATATTGACATTTTAGTATAATATCACAATATTTACTAAATATTGTGAATAATTTAAACAGGCCCTTTCTGTTTTTTAACCTAGTTTAAATTATGAAAACGGGAGCTTGTCAGGTTTCAGATACAATTTACTTTGTGGTTAAATTTAAACAGAAAGAGCGAATAGCTTAAATTTTAAAGCATGACATTGAAGATGTTAAGATAGAAATACACCTTTTGCTCAATGGGATTTTTTAGTCAATTAAATTTAGTAGATTCAGCATCTACTTTACAAAGAGAAATGTTTCTCTTTCATGATCATGCTATAGTAGTTCTAGTTGGAATTTTCACTTTTGTAGCGTTTTTAGGAGTAAAATTTATTTTTAATACTTTTTCTACACGGGCTGTATTAGAGGCTCAACGTTTAGAAATTATTTGGACTATTATTCCTGCGCTTATTTTAATTTGGTTAGCTCTTCCTTCATTACGATTATTGTATCTTTTAGATGAACAAAGAAATAGAGGAATAGTTTTAAAAGCTGTAGGGCATCAGTGATATTGAAGTTACGAGATTCCTGTTTTAAATAATGCCAATTTTGATTCTTATATAGTTCCTGAAGAAGAATTAAATGAAGGAGAATTTCGGTTACTAGAAGTAGATAATCGTGCAGTTGTGCCTTATGAAATAGAAACGACAGTAATTACTACATCTGCTGATGTACTTCATGCTTGAACTCTTCCATCTATAGGAGTAAAGATGGATGCAGTTCCTGGACGGTTAAATAGAATGAGAATGTTCGTAGAAAAGCCTGGTGTTTTTTACGGTCAGTGTTCAGAGATTTGTGGAGCTAATCATTCTTTTATACCAATTGTTGTTGAAGCTTTAAGATTGAAAGATTTTGTTAGTTTAGAACTATAAGTTTTAAAATTGTAAAGTTTATACTTTAGTAAGTATAATTTTGTATATTTGCCTTCCAAGCAAAAGGACTATAAACGTAGACTAAAGATAATAGAAGTTAGTTTAATTTAAAACGATAGCCTGTGGAGCTTTAGATGATTGCTGATTACTTCTATTCTTAATACCGAAACAGCGGTAGTTTATTAAAAACGTTAAGTTGCAAACTTAAAGAAAGTGAAGGCTTCGTTGTTATTTATAAGGAGATTCCCCCCCCCCCCCCCAAAAAAAGAAAAGAGGGAATACCCAGTAAGTAAACTCACATCCTTTGGAAACATCCTCTAAGAGGCTCAAATCCTCTTGTGCCTAACACCGAAAGGATTATGAAAGACTAAAAGTCATGATAAACGCTTAAAGTTTAGGCATTAATTCTGCCATTTCATAAGTTTTATTTAACATGAAAAATTATTTAAAGAATGGATAAGAAGAAAGTTTTGCTTTTGAGGATTGGTTAAGCTTTGTAGGAGTTACTGAAGAAGAAACACTTTTTAAAGAATTTATTATAAGAAAAAGTGATAATAAAGTAACAATTGATATTAAAAATCCTAATATTGGTCTTAGCTGTGGCATATAAGAAAGGTACGTTTGTACTATATTTAATTAACAGTTAAATGCTTCAGTTATATTAGCTTCATTCTTATTAATTTGGGTGTTCTTCTCTATAGAGTTTCACTAGTAAAGAGAAAACATATGCTTGAATAACACAAACAAAGACTTCAAATATATTATATCCAATATGAAGAAATAGAATAAGAGTGTAAGGAATGATTGTCACACTGGTAAGCGAATTTGCAATTAAACCTATAATAATGTGTCCTGCTCTAATATTAGCAATAATTCGGACTGTTAATGTCAGGGGCCGAATTAAGATTCTAATTGCTTCAATTAAAACCAAGAAGGGAATAAACGCACCGGGAGCCCCAGATGGTGCTAAGTGTGCAGCTGATTCTACTGGAAATGCAGTTCATCCTGACGATAATAAAGAACTTCATAAAACAAGGGCAAGCGCAGCAGAAACTCAAATGTTTCTTGTGGGTCCGTAAACAAATGGTACTAGCCCTAGAATATTTAAGGTTAGTAGTAATGTTATTAGTGCATAAAGAACAAGGGGTAATATAAGTAGTTTTTTTTGTCTAGTTTGACTGTTTAATGAAATTATTCTTAGTGAGATTTTATTAAAAGTTTGTATTCAAATGTTCGAAGTGAAAAATATTGAGACCGTGAGTAAAGGAATGGCTCATAAGAAAATTGATAATTTCCCAGCTTGGTTACAGTCTAGAGCAGAAAATAAATCAGATAGCATGTAACTTGAGGATAAATAATTCCAAGACTAAGGCCGAAACTTAGGGCGATAATCGCTTTCAAGTCAATATGGAGGAGAAAACATAAATATCTATGGAAGAACCTTCTATTTTACCTCGAAAAGGTAACGTGATATAATTTCACCACAAAGACAAGGACACTTTCCAGTATCCTTACTGTGTTACGACTTATCTCCTTTTGTCAACGAGAGTGACGGGCGATTTGTGCACAGCTAAAATTAATATTCAATAAGTATTTTTATTAATATTTACTTTCAAGTCCAATTTTCTGGGTACCGAATTGTTTCATTTCAGTTGAAAAATAACTAATTGTTAATGTAACTCACCTTAAGGTTCCTTTATTGGCTGCGTCATGGCCTGGCCTTTTGTTTTTAAACATTTCAAATGCACTTCAAGTGGGTTTTGACGTCGGCGATATACAAACTTTAAAAAGGAATAGAATAGTTTGGGGGTTGTCATTTATCTGGTAAGTTCCCCTGAAATTTGAAGCTGCCGCCATGTCGTTTAAGTTTTAACTGAAAAAGTCTTAGTGCTTAGATTCCGGATTCGGGCTCTATATAGTAGGGTATCTAATCCTAGTTTATCTTCAGAGTTTTGGCAAAAGGGTTAATTAAAAATGGTAAACTCTGTTTTAATAACTATTTTACTAGCTTATTAAAATTTTATTTTTTTTGAAGCCAATCTAATCGAATTAAAGTAGCTCCCAGGTATGACCGCGACTGCTGGCACCTAGTTTGTCGAGCTTGGAAAGCTGAACTAAATTACTATTTCTAGCATAGTTTAATATTTATCATTGGGATTTAATGCATGGTATTATACCAAAATCTAAATTCCCATTCTAATTTTCGCTTTAATTAATTTTTAATCAAGACAAGGTTAATGAAAAAGAGACGAAATCTATTGTTGGGTTATGAGCCCAATAGCTTTATTTAGCTTACTTATTCAAGATGTAATTCAGTCTAAGGCACCTTCATTTCATTCATGAAATATTCCAAACAAAAGGATTGTTAGGAAGAGAACTAGTGCTAAAATAATAAAGAACGGTGAAGATGTGGAGGCTATAGATAAGATTGGGAATAATAATGCGACTTCAATATCGAAAATTAGAAATAAGACAATTAATAGAAAGAAACGGGTAGAAAAAGGGGATCGTATTCCACTTAATGGGTCAAATCCACATTCAAATGGGGTCAATTTTTCTTCTGAGTTCGAGTAAGGAGAATAACTTGTCAGAACAAATACGATGATGAGTAATGACGAAAGTGCCCTTCTAAAGGCTAAAAGTGGCAGGAACATGCTTACGGGTTTTTATTTAATTTACGTAAGGTTGGAGAAAGTTTTCTCCTTAAAAGGTTTTCAAAACCCTTTTTAAAACAAAATATTAAAGGAATAAATAAACATGTATCTTGAAAGTTATAAAATTTAGGCTGCTAACTTGAATTAGGGGAAGATTTGTCTCCGCTTTCATATGTTATGTCTCATGTTTTTGTGCTTGAGTGTTGTCTTTGTTTGTGAGTGACCAGTGGTATTAGTCGGGTTGTGTCTTGGGACGGCTCTAAGTGTTTGTGAATTTCATCATGGTTTCTCTGGAACATTTGATGTAATTTTTAATAATACTAGTACAAGGTCTTTAATGGTTTTTTTAACCTTTCTCTTATGCTTTTTAGCCGCTTTATCTACACCTGAGGAAAAGTTGTCTACAAAATACATCACTTGTATTAGTACGCTTTGTTTAGTTTTAATTATATGTTTCTCTTCATCCAATTTGGTTATATTTTATATTTTTTTTGAAGTTTCTTTGATTCCTACAGTTATACTGATTTTAGGTTGAGGCTATCAGCCTGAGCGTTTACAGGCGGGAACTTACATGATGTTGTACACAGTGGGCGCTTCTTTGCCTTTATTAGTTATTTTGTTATGGCAGTGTAGATGGTATAGAACAATGGATGTATATAGTTTAAGGAGAGTAAGTATACCAGCTTTTGGTTATTCTGTTCTAATTATTTTAGGTGCTTTTTTATTTAAACTTCCGATTTATGGTGCCCATTTATGGCTTCCAAAAGCTCATGTTGAGGCACCTTTAGCCGGTTCTATGATTTTAGCAGGAATTCTGTTGAAGTTAGGAGGGTTTGGTCTTTATGAAATAAGAGGATGTTTCAATTTATATTTAAATAATGTTTCTATCTGTGTAACTGCTTTAAGGCTATGAGGAGGATTTATTACAACTTTGATATGCATACGTCAAGTAGATATTAAAGCTTTTGTGGCGTATTCGTCTGTAGGTCATATGAGGATTGTTGTGACTGGTTTTATTTTAGGAAGTCATTGAGGATTTTTTAGTGCTTTAGTTACTATAGTAGCTCATGGATTGTGTTCTTCTGCGTTGTTTTCTCTAGCTTTTTATACATATAAAAAGAGACATACTCGTAGCATTATATATATTAAGGGTTTAATGGTGGCATACCCTACTCTCAGAATATGGTGATTTCTATATTGTTGTATTAACATGGCTTGCCCCCCAACTTTAAATCTCTTAGGAGAGTTAACTGCAGTACCTATTTTATGAAATTTTAGCATTTTTATAGGATTAGTTATAGGTTTGATAATGTTTTTATCTGCGGCGTATAATATATACCTATATAGTGCTCTAAATCATGGTTTTTGATCATCTAGAGTAAGAGGAGGAACAGAATTAAAAAGTTATTCATTATTATCTTTATTTTTACATATGGTGATTTTGATTATTATTTTTAAGTGTTGTATTTTTATGTTAAATTAAAATACATTTTTTATTGTTTATTAGCTAGGCTAAATTTTGGAAATAATAGGCTTCTAAAAGAGGAACTGTTACTCATTTTTGACTTACAAAATCAAAGCTTTAAGACTTAAGCTATTTTAGAAAGATCCTCATCAGTAAATTCTAACGAATAAGAATAATCATACTACATCAACGAAGTGTCAGTATCAAGCTGCTGCTAAAAATCCGACATGATGGTTTTTATCAAAATGGAACATTAGTATTCGGAGAAAACATACAGTTAGGAAAGTTGCTCCTACTATAACATGTATTCCGTGAAAACCTGTGGCAATAAAGAATGTAGAACCATAAACTGAATCAGCGATAGAGAAGGCAGTTTCGGCATATTCTCCATATTGAAGATACAAGAAGTAGAACCCTAAGGCAAGAGTTAAAAATAATCCTTGCAGACCTCTTTTGTTATTACCTTGTTCTAGACTGTGGTGAGTTCAAGTAATACTAACTCCTGATAAGAGAAGTACTGAAGTATTTAAAAGAGGAACTTGAAAGGCTGCAAGAGGTGTAATACCAATAGGAGGTCAAATAGACCCAATTTCAATTGAAGGAGCTAATCTTCTGTGGAAGAAGGCTCAGAAGAAAGAGAAAAAGAAGCAAACTTCAGAAACAATAAATAAAATGAATCCTGCCTTTAATCCTGAGATGACATGTGAAGTATGTAATCCTTGGAATGTAGATTCTCGGACAATGTCTCGTCATCAAAGGTAAGAAATTAAAGCAACTATAATAAGACCCGCTGTTATTAAAGTATAATTTCCAGTTTTAATAAAGTAAACGAGTCCAACAGGTATACAGAGCACGGCAAAAGAATTTAAAATTGGTCAGGGGCTGTATTCAACTAAGTGGTATGGATGTCCCATAAAAGGAAGATTTACTATGGAGGAAGGGGATAATAAATTATTAAAAGGATTTTTAGGTAGCCGCCGGCTGAACGGATTTCATTGATGTTGAAAAACATGAATTTTTTTAATTCGCTGCCTTTATGTCATCAGCTAACTTATTGTTTCTGTTAATAGTATTTTTTGGTCCTTTGGTAACAATTTCCTCCTCAAATTGATTGATTTGTTGGATTGGAATTGAGTTAGGCTTTATTGGGCTAATTCCTCTTCTATTTTTTGGGGGTACATATTACTCTTTAAACAAAGAATGTGTACTGAAATATTTTTGTGTACAGGCTTTTAGAAGGGCACTTCTGTTTTTAGGGGGTTTAGTTATATATGAGTGCTATAGTGAGGGGAGTTTTGATGAGGACGTCCTTCTTTTCGGGTTTCTTATATTTTGTAGGTTAGTGCTTAAATTGGGAGGATATCCAGGTCATTTTTGGGTTTTAGGTGTTGTTTCTGGTTTAGAATGAATACCTTTATTGCTTTTATTGGCGTGACAGAAGGTGGCACCTTTTTCTATTATGGTTAATTTATTGGAGAATAATAGGTGGTTACATTCTCTGGCATTATTAGTGGGGGGTTTTAGTTCTTTGGTTGGATCTTTAATTGGTTTAAATCAAACTAATTTTCGAGCAGTACTGGGAGCGTCATCCATTAGGCATACTGGGTGAGCGCTTATTGGTAGAGTTTATGGTTCATTTTGGTTATATTTTGGGTTATATTGTTTCTCTTTCTTGACTCTAATTCTCTTTTTAGGTTTAAATAACTATTTCATAAGAAGATTAAGAGTTTTAAGATTAAGGGGACTTCCTCCTTTTATTTTGTTTATTGGGAAATGGAAGGTTTTATTAGCTGCGATTAGGAGTGGTTGTCATTTTTTGTTTTTGGTTCTTCCGTTGTTAGGAGCTTTTATTAGACTTTTTTTCTATTTAAAGTTTTTATATTCTTTCTATTTAAGAGACGAATTTGGGAAATTAAGGAGTAGAATGTATTGTTATATTTTGGCCTTTTTCAGCTTAAATATTGGAGGTAGTTATTACCTTCTTATATGTTAAGGGGACATAGGATATTTGGAAAAAAATTCATGTTTTAGTGACTGAGTTAAATAAGTGTTAGATTTTTAATCTACAAACGGGACGTTAGTTCCCTAAAGCAATTATTGT